TTTGAAAGAAGCTATTCAGGACCAAATGGAACGTTTTTTACTTCAGGAACAAGTATAAAAAAAGTAATTACTTTGAATCTTGATCAATCTTTCTATTAATTAGTAATTATAATTTTTCTATATAATCTTTATAATATACTTTTCTATTATGATCTTATCACTTTAATATATTAATATATTATAGTTTTGAATAAACCTTATTCTTTATTATAAAAAAAAAATAACTAAAAAAAAATTATTAATTTATAAGATGTTAAAGATGTTATACTTTTTTTTTTAGGAAAATCTTTATATTATATATACTTTATTATATATATAAATATAATAATATTTATAAATATAATAAATTAAATTTATTATATATTTTAATTTATTATATATATAGATATAGAATTATCTATCGATTATTCTATATAGTATAATTTACTATAATATAGAGTACTCTAATTAAAATAATAATTAAAATAATAAAATATATATATTTTTACTGTGTAATATACTTACACTATTACTATATATATAATTAGAATTGTATAGTAATTTACTATTTCATTTATATAATTTTATAGAGAATTTTAATTTATCTAAGAAATTATAAAAATTACATATTAATTATTTCTTTTATATATAAAAGAAATAATTAATATGTAATAAGATCAGATCGTCTCTTATTCACGTTATTCAAAATATCTTTGATATTTCTTGACATATACATCGAAAAAAAAAGATATGATATATAGGGAAATAAACTGCGTCCAATAGGATTTGAACCTATACCAAAGGTTTAGAAGACCTCTGTCCTATCCATTAGACAATGGACGCTTTTTATTTTTACTCCTATTTTAATATTTCTTGTTCGGAAAGTTAGTTGAAAGAATTCCAAGAATTTAGTATTCAAGTCAATGATGCATTACATTAATTCGATTTATTAAATCCTTTGTATTGAATATTTACAAAAATTTCTTTAAAATGAATATATATATTTCATTTTAAACGTATTAATTTGAATATTAAAGATTTTCATGAGAAAGTAAAAGCGGGTAGCGGGAATCGAACCCGCATCGTTAGCTTGGAAGGCTAGGGGTTATAGTCGACGTTTATTCATCATTTTTAACGTCTCTAATTCAAAACTGAACGTGAAACTTTGGTTTCATTCAGCTCCTTTATGGAAGATAGATAAATTGGCCTATTTAGACATGAACGAAATAAAAAAATCTGACCCATAACGTCTATGTCAGCTTTTATTTCTGAATATATTCAGAACAACTTGCGTTCTAGACGATCCCTATAGAAAGATATTCTAACAATCTTTCTAATTACTTCGTTCTTTAATTCTATTTGAAAGATCCTTAGGAAAAACGTTTTGTTTCCACCGAGCTCAAACAATTTATCGATCTATGTCTTTAGTAAACCAAAGACATTGTTTAATAGCTGTTTTGCTTCAATTTTCCCTATAGAAATTTTATATTGAAGATTTAGTTACGATTAGAAATAAACTTTTTATCTTTATCCATGGGTTCTTTATTTATACTCATTCAATTGGAAGTATTGATCCAATAAAAAAAATTATGTTTCGTAATTTCATAATCCAATTTTTCAATTTTAAATTGATTCTTGGATAAAAATCACGAGAATGTATATTCTTCCTCGAATTTTTCATTGAGAGGTAAAGGATTCAATCCTTTTAAGAACTAAAGTTTTTGCTCGGAATAATAATAATATAGTAATCAAACCGAAAGACCCTTTAACTATATAAAGGGTTATAGAACGAATCACACTTTTACCACTAAACTATACCCGCTACAATAAGATTATTGTATAGAAATGCGCCTTTTGTCGACCCTAATAAAAAAAGAATCAGTAAAACGAGAGCGTTTACTCCTATGTATAGGAGGACTTAATGAGATTCGGAAAGCGGGATTTTTTTTTTCAATTTTTAAAATCTTATAATTTAAAATTTGTTGAAACAAAAGGGCGGGCCCGGCTAAATACTGACCAGGCCGGGCCGTGGAACTAAAAAGCCCCTTCGTACAAAATAACGAAATTAAAAAATAAGAGTATATACTATGGCGGGTATTTTCAAGCCTTATTTTGTTTTATAATGTAACATAGTATTATCCCATCTCAATTGGGAGGAGAGATGGCTGAGTGGACTAAAGCGTCGGATTGCTAATCCGTTGTACGAGTTTTTCGTACCGAGGGTTCGAATCCCTCTCTTTCCGTTTTCATTGCTGGCTTGTTATTTTCTTTCGAATTTATCGCGAGCTCTTTTTTTTTACTAGTTCAAAATTAATAATTAAACAAGTTCAATAAAATCTTACTAAAAAAAGTTTTATTGTTTTAAAGCAAAGAAACCCTTATTTTTTAGTCTTCACGTCCGGGATTACGTCCTGGATCATTAGACAGGAATCCGAAGATAAAGAGAGAAACAAAGAATATCACTACCGTGTAAACAAATAGTTTGAGGGTAAGCATTACACAATCTCCAAGATTTTTTTAGGAAAAAAGAGAATAGATTCTCTACTTTATATACCACATACTCGATTTTTTTTTACAAGAAATTAAAGTGGGGTGATCTAAATTTATCGCGGTTGTACAATAATTTCAATATTTGAATTGAGCATGTAGGACTTATCTGATCTTATCAATTCTACGTATTTTTTTTTTTGAATAAATCATGGGTTTGTCTGAGACTTAAAAAAAAATATCATCGAAAACTTACAGCAGCTTGCCAAACAAAGGCTAAGAGAAAAAAGAACAGAGGTATTACTGGCATAACGTCTACAATTGGATTCAAAAAAGCGTAAGCTTCGGGCAATTTGGCCACGAAAAAACTACTGGAATAAAGAGCAGAATTAAGGTATATACAGATCAAACTAAAAATATTAAGCATAACAAACATTTTTTTTTTGGGGGGGGGGTAATTTTATTTATTTTGATTGAGTTGTTAATAAATTAAATTGAGTTTATTATAGATATGTTATTATTGATAGAAAAAAAATGAATAAAAATAAAAGTAAGCTAGACAAAAAAACTTTCTTTTATTTTAACTCACCCAATCAAAAATCAATCCTTCTATATCTCAAATCAAAAGAGAATAGAATAAATCATACTTTCGTACAATATCTTACTTGAATTATATGTAATGATCAATAAATTCAGTTTAATTCTATGTATACATGTATAAAATTTCTAGTAATCCCTTTTAGTTTACAAATAATAGATATTTTATCAGGAGTTGACGAATAACCCGTACCATTATTAGTGTTTAATATTAGTGTTTATTTATTAGTATCGAATAGAAATAAATGGGGCGTGGCCAAGTGGTAAGGCAACGGGTTTTGGTCCCGCTATTCGGAGGTTCGAATCCTTCCGTCCCAGAGCATACCCTGTATGGATAATATAATTATTTTTTTTTAGATATCATCATATATAAATATATATTTAAAATATAAAATATTGCTTTTTACAACAGCCTTCTGTATTAAAAATTAATACTATAGAGTAGGGTATTGGGATAGAGTTTGATTATATATATATTAATATATATATATATATATTTTTTTTTTTTCAAAATGCAAATAATTATATTAGGATAGGAGATTTTTCAATCAATTAAATCTTTGTAACGAACCCCTATGAGTTCTTGGAACTTGAAGAAGTGTGAAATTGTTGCATTTATTCTATCACTATTATCTTATTTGAATATACGGATTAAAAATAACCTGTTTCTTGGTATTATATTTATTTTTTCGTGTTATATTAGTTATATACTAGTTAATTAATTTTTTTTTTACAAAAATATAAAACTAGTAAAAAAAATTACAATGATTAAGAAAATAGAATTTTCAATATTAAATTCTATTAACCTCTATCTAATCTAAAAAAATAAGGTTAAATTAATTTATTCTTGCTGATACTCTCTGTTTTTCATATAGAAAAAAAGGTATAGATTACTAAAGGTATAGATTACTATAGTAACAACCGAACCAATGATTATTCACGATTCGATAATTGAATCAATTACATATGGATTCCAAACTGAAGGAATGTTATGGTAAAACTTCGTTTAAAACGATGTGGTAGAAAGCAACGTGCGACTTGAAGGACATGATCCGCTGTGGAGTCTTACATCCACCATTTTTATATATATTATATAGTAATGAAAGTGCTCTTGGCTCGACATCATTTGTTCTATTCCGTTGTAACCCGCCCCCCCTTTTTTTTTGGGGGGGGGTGATATAATATAGTATAGGATGGAGCTCGAGTAAAAATTTTTTTTTTTTCAGGGGCAAGAATCTAGGGTTAGTATCAATCAACAAATTGGAACAACTTCGTAAATATATTTTTGATACATAAATAAAAAGGGTCCTATTCGAAAAAATTTCCAATTCCAAAAGGAGGTTTGTTGAAATCAGTAAAACCTTTTTGATCAAATCCAAAGGAAAGTGTATTACGCAGGAATCCAACATTTGTATGATTCTTTGACAGAAGGAAATCGTAAAAAGTGGTATGTTGCTGCCATTTTGACAGGATTTAAAGATCACCGAAGTAATGTCTAAACCCAATGATTCAAGGTAAAGATCCTGGAACAAGGAAATACCGTTTTCAATTGTCTTAACAACTAAACTAGATCGGATTGAAGAATAAAAACGGATTCTAAAGAAGACAATTAAAGGGTTAGAGACCACTCAATAGATGAAATATATAAAAGTTTATTTCAGAGTTATCCAACTTGAGTTATGAGGGTGCAAATATGATTAATTTTCTTTTTGTTGAGTAAGAATAAGAAAAAAAAGTACTAAAATAAATAGTCTAATTAATTTGATGATTTTATGGATATATTTTATATTGTAATTTTATACATAGGCATAATTTCTAATTTTCTTGAGCCGTACGAGGGGAAAACCTCTTATACGTTTCTATGGGGGGGTATTGTTCATCTATCCCAATGAGCCATTTATCGAATAGTTGCAATTGATGTTCGATCCCGCCGAGAGGGACGAGATCTTCGTAAAGTGGGTTTTTATGATCCGATAACGAATCAAATTTATTTAAATGTTCCTGCTATTCTATACTTCCTTGAAAAAGGCGCTCAACCTACAGGAACTGTTCATGATATTTCAAAAAGGGCGGGGGTTTTTACGGAACTTCACCTTAATCAACAAACAAAATTTAATTAATAAAAGAAAATTGAAATCGAAAAAACCAAAGGACTAACCCTATTTATGTTAGTTATTGAATAAACCTCGTTTTTTCTACTTCTACGCCGTCTTCCTTAATTAAGTCTTCCATTTATATTATATTTATATTAGAGAGTGCCAATCCAACACAAGTTCTTTGGTTTTTTAGATTTCAATTAAAATTAATAAAGCTATTTTAATTGATTGGAATAGGAATTTTTATTGTTATCTATATTTAGAATTTGTTTTAGCTTTTGTATGCTTATGCTTTTGTCAATATTAATATTGACAACAGTGTATCAAATAAATATAATCCGATCGTGGATAAATGAATCCTTTTTCCACTGTTCCATAGATTTTTTTCAGTTAAATAAAAGTTTATTAGATTTTCTGTCATACAAGAAGGCTTTTTTGATTAAGATTTAAATCAATCAAATTCTATATATACTAATTTATATAGTAATTAATGGATAATATAAGAGAAGAGAGACAAGAGTCGGTCTATAAATATTTTAAAATCTTTGGCTTTATCTTTATTTTATCTTTTATTTGATAATTTTTTGTATAGATTTTTTTTTTTTTCATTTTTTTTTTGTTTTGTGTCCTTCAATTTCGTTATTTATTTGGATTCTGATTGTATCTACACATTCTAATTTTTTTATTGGGGTTGCTAACTCAACGGTAGAGTACTCGGCTTTTAAGTGCGACTAGCATCTTTTACACATTTGTATGAAGAAAAATATTCGTCCATACCATCGGTAGGGTTTGTAAGACCACGACTGATCCTGAAAGGAATGAAGGGAAAAAACAGCATGTCGTAGTAATGGATAATTCTGAGAATATTTAATTCTTACTAAATAGAAATAGGTCCAAAAAAATTATTTTTTATTTTATTTTATTGAGTTTAAACAATTGAAATAATATTTTTTGATGGGGTCGAGTGAGTAAATGGGTAGAGCCTTAACTATAGGTTCTAATTCTAGGGAAATAAAAAAAAGTAACGAGCTTCTATTCTAAATTTTGGAATGATTACCCCATCTAATTAGACGTTAAAAATATATTAGTGCCTAATGCGGTAAAAGCTTTTCCGATGAGTGGATTATAAATTTCTTATGAGCCCTAACTATTAGTTATTCCCCTTTATGGGGCAGAGATAAATGTGTATGAAGAAGGCAGTATATTGATAAAGAATTTTTTTTTTTCAAAATCAAAAGAGCGATTGTATTGATAAAATAAAGGGCTTCGGACTATCTTGGTATCCTATAAATGAACAAAAAAATATATTATATAGAAAGTTCGAGAGAGTCCGTTGATGAGTTTGACGTGTTTCCCCGAGGTATCTAGTTTTTTATTACTATAAATACCTTGTTTTAACTGTATCGTACTATGTATTATTTGATAACCCAATAAATCACCTATTTCTTTTCTGATTCAAATTGAATTATAAATGGAAGAATTTCAAGGATATTTCGAATTATATAGATCTCCGCAATATGACTTCCTATACCCACTTATCTTTCGGGAGTATATTTATGCACTTGCTCATGATCGTGGTTTAAATAGATCCATTTTGTTTGATAATGTAGGTTCTGACAAGAAATATAGTTTTTTTATTATAAAACGTTTAATTAGTCGAATGTATCAACAGAATCATTTTATGATTTCTATTAATGATTCTAATCAAAATAAATTTTTTGGTTACAACAAAAATTTTTATTCTCAAATGATATCGGAGGGGTTTGCAGTCGTTGTAGAAATTCCGTTTTCCCTACGATTAGCATCTTCCTTAGAGGAGACAGAAATCGTAAAATATTATAATTTACGATCAATTCATTCAATATTTCCTTTTTTAGAGGACAAATTTCCACATTTAAATTATGCATCAGATGTACTAATACCTTACCCCATTCATCTGGAAATTTTGGTTCAAAGCCTTCGCTACTGCGTGCAAGATCCCTCTTCTTTGCATTTATTACGGCTCTTTCTTCACGAGTATTATAGTTGGAATACTCTTATTACTCCCCCAAAATACACTTTTGCAAAAAGTAATCAAAGATTATTCTTGCTCTTATATAATTCTTATATATATGAATATGAATCCATTTTGCTTTTTCTACGTAACCAATCTAATCATTTACGATTAACCTCTTATAGAATCTTTTTTGAGCGAATAAGGTTTTATGAAAAAATAAAATATCCTGTCGAAAAAGTCTTTTTTCCGGCTACCTTATGGTTCTTCAAGGATCCTTTTATACAATATGTTAGCTATCAAGGAAAATCGATTATGGCATCAAAAGATACCCCTCTTCTGATGAAT